AAGATGTTGATCGTAAATAATAGGATTGTTTACGAAGAAAAACGAATAAAAATTCATATTCAGATACATAAGAATTATACAGGATCCGGAATAGTCTTTTATTTTCTTTTGAAAAAACGGAAATAGATTTAGTCGGAGTAATAAAATTATTCCAATTATGAAATTCATGGAGAAAGAATCGCAAAAAATGCAAAGAGGGAACATCTTGGATCCAGCATTGAAGGATTTTAACTAAGATTTCTAGATGAATAGGATAGGGTATTAGTATATCTAAGACATAATTTAAATGCGACAATTTGTCCTCTAGAAAGGGAAATATTGAATGAATAGATCGTAAATTCTGAGATTTGGGTATTTCTTCGGAGGAAGGTACTAATCGAAGCGAGAATGGAATTTCCACAATGACTGCAAAACCTTCTGATACCATTTGAGAATAAAAATTCGAATAAAAAGAATTGTTATGCCCAACGAATCGATTTTGGTTAAAGTCATTCATTGAATAAATCAATGAATTCTGTTGATACATTCGAGTAATTAAACGTTTCACAAGTACGGAACTGGATTTATTGTCATAACCTAAACCCACAATTTCCATGGGTTCGTAAAAAATCGAACTATTTAACCCATGATCATGAGCAAGTGTGTAAATATACTCTTGAAATATAAGTGGATATAGGAAGTTTTGTTGCCGAGATCCATCTTTTTCTAAATATCCTTGTAATTCTTCCATTTCAATTTCTCTATTTAAAACGGAGACAGGGGGGCGTGTCTTGGGTTATCAAATGATACATAGTGCAATATAATATGGTCAGAACAGGGTATAGATTATGTATATACTATAATAGATAGTATACTATCTACTCAGTATAAATCAAAAGATATACCCCGAGACGGGGAGTCCAATCAACAGATCTCTTTCCTATCTTTTTATCTCCAATTGGAATTGGTTTATGTTTATTATAATAAACAGAGAGTCCAAGATCCTTTATTTTTGCAACCCGGTCGCTCTTTTGATTTTGGAATAAATTAGATTCTCTTTATCAGTATACTCTTTCTTCTACACATCTGTCTCCAATTCATAATGGAGAATAGTTAGGATTCAAAAAAAAAAAGAATCAATGGTCCACTCATAGGAGAACCCTTTCCCGCATCAGGCACTAATCTATTTTAACGTCTAATTAGATTGGGTAATCATTCAAATTAAGAACATAAGCTCGTTGCTTTTTGTTTTACCAGAATTGGAGCCATAGGACTCTATCCATTTATTCATTAGACCAAATTGTAAATGTGAATTTCTTTTGTCCCTTTAAAAAAATCAACACAATATTTTGATTTTGTAACGATCTAGTAAGGATAAATTCAAAGTTCTATTTGAATAAAAAAAAAATAGATTAATAAATCAATTTATATCTTATTACGACATGCTGTTTTTTCCTTCATTACCTTTCAGGATCAGTCGTGGTCTTATAGACTCTACCAATAGTCTGGACGAATTCGTTGCTTCATCCAAATGTGTAAAAGATCATAGTCGCACTTAAAAGCCGAGTACTCTACCATTGAGTTAGCAACCCGAAAAATAAAAAATATATAAAAATATATATATAAAATATAAAATATATAAAAATATATATAATATATATATATATATATATATATTAGTGTTAGTGTAGATACGATCGAAATGCAAAAATTTAATTGGATTGTACTGCGGAGAACTCCGTCAAAATCAAAACATTGAACTAGCAACAAATCTAAATGTAAAAGAAAGATTTGTTGATCAATTTGTAATTGTAATAAACATAAAAATATAAAAATGAGCGGATCGGATTAAAAAACAATAGATTCCCAATCCGATATAGATTTTCAAATTGACACCCATTTTTCTCTTGATCCGTTGTGTATGTTTTTTTGTTGTTAAGAAAATATGTCTTGTATTACAATAAATCCAGAAAAACCCTCCCTCATTTGATTTAAGTGAAGGAAAGAACCAATATGGGGTAGGGATAAACGGATTTCTTTATCTACGATCGAATTATATTGGTTCAATACAACATTGTCAATATGAATGGAATATTGAGAAAATCCATTATTTTTTTTTTCTAAAAAAAAAAGCCTTGCGTTGGATTAGCATAAGAGAAATAAGAAGATAAATAAGAAATTTGAATGGAAAAATAAGGAAGGGATAGAGAAAAAATCTCGAGCTCATTCAATCAATAGAGATATCATAAGAAAAATGTATCCCGCCTTTGTCGGTAAATTCCGGGGAAATAATTACACAAACACAAAGATAGAGGCTAGTTACCCTCTATCTTTTTTTTTTTACTTTATTTTTATTGAAATTTGAAAATTTTTAATGAAAATTCATAATTAACTCGAAGTTCCTTCTTTAAAGAATTCTGCCTTCCTTAAAATATCATGAACAGTTACTGTAGGTTGAGCGCCCTTTTCAAGGAAATATAGAATAACAGGAACGTTTAAATAAGTTTGATTCTTTATCGGATCGTAAAAACCCACTTTTCGAAGATCTCTTCCCTCTCTTCGGGATCGAACATCAATTGCAACGATTCGATAGATGGCTCATCGGGATAGATGTAGATAAACAATTCACCCCCCCTAGAAACGTATAGGAGGTTTTCTCCTCATACGGCTCGAGAAAAATGATTCTAATTTCTCTATATTTAAGTATATAATTGGCCCATGGATCTATAAAATCATAAATTAAAATATGATTTAAGTGGTTTTCTTATTCCTTACAGAAAAAGTAAATCTCAGTCGTACTCATAACTCAAGTTGAGTAATTCTGAAAGAGTTCGAGGGGAACTCCTTAGACATTTATTGAGCTGTCTCTAACCTCCTTTGTTTATCTCGTCTCGAATCTTTTTTGATTCTTCATTCTGATTCTGATACAATTGTTGAGACAATTGAAAATAGTGTTTCCTTGTTCCGGAATCCTTTATCTTTGCTTTGTGAAATCATTGGGTTTAGACATGACTTCGGTGATCCTTATTCCTTTCAAAACGGCAGCAACATACCTTTTGCGTTTTTTACTTGTTTTAATTTTACCCTTTCTATTTCTATATTGAGGATATACTTACAAAGTTGGTCCAACTTATTAATTGTCACTAACCCTAGATTCTTCTCCCCGATAAATGAATCAATACTTTTACTTTTTCTGCTCGAGCTTCATCATGTACTATTTAAATTAGTACCTAACACAAATTAGGTTCCTAGTGGAATAGAACAAACTATGTCGAGCTGAGGGCATCTTCATTCTTATAGAAAATGGTGGATGTCAGAATCCACAGCCGATCATGTCCTTCAAGTCGCACGTTGCTTTCTACCACATCGTTTCAAACGAAGTTTTACCATAACATTTCTCTAATTTCATTTCGAACCAATATAATATGAAATTGATTCAATATAGAATGATGAATAGTCATTGGGTCGAACGGTATATACCGGTACATAATACTATACTATAATAGTATTATTACTATATAGTATTAGTATAGTCCATATTTTCTATCTATCTATGGATAGATAAGTATTTTCTGGAGAGGGCTCAAAAACAATTTTTGAACCCCATATCATATAAATTAATAAAAAAAAAAGACGAATAAACGAGTTTGCTTAAGACTTATTTATATCTTTAATAGATTGTTCGGGACGACCAATCATGAAATGATGGAGGCCCATCTTTCTCGACCAAATAAGCTATAAACCTCAAAAGAAAAAGAAGGACCTTAAAGGTATTTAAGGTATTCCAAATCCCGGAACAAAATCATTTTAACTAAATAAGCTATTCCAATGACCTGGAAAGGTCGGAAGTTTCTCGACAATATCGATTTATCACACTTCTTTTGAGTACCAAAGATTCATATCATGAAAAATTCCGTAAAAATAGTTTAAAGAATCTCCGACTTCGGGTTATAGCCGGAAAACATATTTTCGTTCATGACTGAATTTGATCTCTAATTCAATCAACAAGTCGACGCACTCACAATGAATAACTCCAAATTTTTAGCAGATATCTCATTCACTAAAGAGGTCCAAATTTTCATCATGTTCAATTGAATTATAAATTGTTTAATTTAAAACATAGATAGATTGGGAATAAAGTTTATTGGCTTTCATGGGCATGGAATAGAAAAGGTATCGTGTAAGGTAAGATTAAGGTCGTTATTCTTTCATCTGAAAAGAGAAAATCATACTCCTCTTATTCTTATTTTTTCGTATCTATCATATACAATATTTTTCCCGTAAGTAATCCATAAGTAATTATGGATATTTAAGGAATTTCGGATTCTTTTTCACTTAACCGAATGATTTTTACTAAAATAGGACAATAACAATACATAATATATAGACTTGTTCGTTCATTTATTCATTTATATTTATAAAGATTTTCTTTTTCTTTAACAATTTTATGTTTACTGTCGGATACAATGTGATTCCATTTGTCGTTTCTGATTGAAACGATCTGGGACGGAAGGATTCGAACCTCCGAGTAACGGGACCAAAACCCGTTGCCTTACCGCTTGGCCACGCCCCATTTAGATTTCTATTCGACACTTATAAAGACTATTATTAGTTTTGGTTATTCGTCAATTCCAGCCCAACCTAAATAAGATACATACGGGAAATCTTGTTGCTAGGATTCGACATGACACATGTCGATATAGAATAATCAAAAATTTATTGATCATTACATAAAATGAAATTAAAATATTGTATGAAAGTATAATTCCTTGTATTCTCGTTTAAGAATAGAAAAAGGGGATTTTTTTGACCTGCCCCTTTTTATTTTTACCTTATATTATATAAAGTAACTCAATCAAAATAAAATTATCTAATCTACAAGAACCAAATTTTTGTTATGCTTAATATCTTTAGTTTAATCTGTATCTGTCTTAATTATGCCCTTTATTCAAGTAGTTTTTTCTTCGCCAAATTGCCCGAGGCTTATGCCTTTTTCAATCCAATCGTAGACGTTATGCCCATCATACCTTTATTCTTTTTTCTCTTAGCCTTTGTTTGGCAAGCCGCTGTAAGTTTTCGCTGAAATCTTTAATACTTTCCTAAATTCATGATTTTTTTGATCAAAAAAATTAATAGGATTGGATAGTCTTACATTATGAACCCTCGATTCAAAAAATAGAAATTTTTGATATTGAATAACCATAGTAATTAATTTGAATCCATTTATTTCCTTGTTCTAACTCTGACCTTCCAGTGAACAAAGACTTTATTAGGTCTTCCACAATACCTAATTGTAATTGTGGGGGTAACAAGAAAATTTTTCTAACGAAGGACTCAGAATCTTATTACAAATAAATTAGTGAAAATTTTTTTTTTATTGTGATTGTGAGGTGTCATGTTAAAATAGCATATGTGGTCCAAAAAAATTAGGTAATCCATTCCCATAAAAAAAAATCTTGGAGATTGTGTAATGCTTACTCTCAAACTCTTCGTTTATACAGTAGTGATATTCTTTGTTTCTCTCTTCATTTTCGGATTCTTATCTAATGATCCAGGGCGCAATCCTGGACGTGAGGAATAACCATAAGATCTTTTTTGTTTTTCCTTTCTTTTTTCTTATTTTTTTGATGATAAAATATAAGGGATTGATTGATATTTTTTCGAATTTAAAAGTTTCAAGTGATTAGATAGAGCGGAGAGAGAGGGATTCGAACCCTCGGTACAAATAATTCGTACAACGGATTAGCAATCCGACGCTTTAGTCCACTCAGCCATCTCTCCAAATTCCAATTTGAAAAATTTTTTATGTGATGTGACACGTGAAGTTGAAGTAAAGATTGATCAAAACAACCCCAGTTTTCTTTCCTTATTAGAAGGATAGAAAAATAACATATAACCAATATAAAAAAAAAGAGAATTAATTAAATTAATTATAATTATATAAATTCTATACTATATTATATAAATTCTATAATTATATATATAAGTATATATTAAAATATTTAAAGATATTTAAAAATTTGATCCGCAATTCAATTTATATAATGATTCGAAAGAGATATCACCAATAGAAAAAATGCCTTATTGATTTTATTTTGTACAAAAGATTTATTCCCCCGGCCCAATTTAAGTACTGGAGTACTGGCCGGGCCATTACTTATTTTTAGTTTCAATGAATCAATCATTCATGGATCAACCAATTCAATTATGATTTGATATCAAATCATAAATACTTGTTATTAAAGAAGCAACAAGGGCAATTTCCATCCCCATTCCTATGATGGAAGTTTCATCATTTCTTATTATTAATAATAAATATTTTATATTTTCTTCTTAATGTTCTTTTTTTTATTCTTTTATAAATTATAAATAAAAATTTACTTACTGAAAAAAGTGGACTAAAAAAACACATACACATACATATATTAAATAAAAAATAACCTCAACTATATAAACATACATATTTTTAATATTGATTATTTATAATCAATTATAAATAGATCATTTACTTGTACTTGTTCAATTAAAAGAACAAGCTTTATTTGAACACTTGAGATCAATTGACCTAAATTCATAAGATCTGACAGTTTAAAGGAAAGTCGAAAAGAACTGTGTATACAGAATTGATCATTTGGATGATCCGGCTTCAATGACTCCTTCGGACCGGGACTCTCAGTAATGACTTCCCAGCAAACGAAAAGTATAATTATAATTATAACTTTTTATCTTATTTAAATAAGATAAGCTTTTTGCTATTCGCCTATTTTTTTTTATCAAGTTTCCGGGGGGCAAAATACACGTAAACACTAGCATTTTCATGATTCTGATGCTATCTTGATTGTATCTCATCTCTTTGTTCGACAAATGTTCCTCCATTTATATACAATATATAAATTGTAGCGGGTATAGTTTAGTGGTAAAAGTGTGATTCGTTTTATTAACAACTTAAATAGTTAAGGGGTCTTTCGGTTTTTTCATATTCCGAATCAAAACTTTATTTCTTAAAAAGGTTTAATCCTTTACCTCTCAATGGCATATTTGAGGAAGAATATACATTCTCACGATTTGTATCCAAAGGTCAATTATAAATTGAATAAAGATAAAATTGGATTATGGAATCGTGAAGCATAATTTTTTTGCTTTTGCATTGGATCAACTCTTCCAATTGAATGAGTATGAGTCAAGGATACATGGATAAAGATACAAAAGTTTATTTCCAATCGTAACTAGATCTTCAATTTTTGTGTTGTAAAAGGGAGATTGAAGCTTTTAGCTAGAAAACGGTGGTTTTGGTTTACTAGAACCATCGGCATATTGTTTCCGCTCGGTGGAAACCAAATTCTTTTCCTCAGGATCCTGTGAGTAGAAATAGGGAACGAAGAAACTAGACAGAGTTGATATAATTCTCCTCCTCTAGAGGGATCATCTAGAAAGCGAGTAGATTTGAATGAATTCAGATAAAAAAGCTGACATAGATGTTATGGATGTTATTTTATTTCTGGGAATACATCGATCTTCCAT